TATTGAAATGGAATTCGAATGAAATTACTAATCAAATAAATCTCTATCGAAATTAGGATCTAATGAGTCTCTATAGTATAGAATCAAAACGAAAGATTAAATGAAATCATTAAATAAAAAATAAAGAAAGACTTTTTTGATTTAATGCATAATCATACCAGGGTAATTCTCCTTTTTCAAGTGGGAGAGATGGCTGAGTGGACGAAAGCGGCGGATTGCTAATCTGTTGTACGACTTATTCGTACCGAGGGTTCGAATCCCTCTCTTTCCGTCTCCTCTGATGACTTGAGATTTTCCTTTTAAAATATTAAAATAAAAATAAAAAATCCGAACTATTTTCTCTGATTTTAGCATAGTTCACTGTCTAGAATAGCGAAAATCATAACAAAATTGGGAAATTGAGCAAGGAAAAAAAACCGCCTTTTTTATTCTTCACGCCCAGGATTACGTCCTGGATCATTAGATAGGAATCCAAAGATGAAGAGAGAAACAAAGAATATCACTACTGTGTAAACGAAGAGTTTGAGAGTAAGCATTACAAAATCTCCAAGATCATTTTTGGAAAAAGGGAGAATAGATTATCCATTTTTAGACCGCATATCCTATTTTGTTTGACACCAAGAAATGAAGTGCTTTCTACAAAAGAAGGTCAGTTTCAGAAATGCATTTGTAATAAGATTCTTTCACCAAAATTCTCTTTCATGCCCCAGCTCCCTCGATATACAATATATATTCTAATTGTAGGGGACCCTAATTAATACTAGTAGGGTCCTTGGCCCCTGGAAGTAGAAGGTAAAAATGAGGAATAGGCGATCCCAAAATTTCTATGTGTGAATCGAGGGTTCCTAATATAAGACTTGTCGTAGCTTATCAATTATCAATTATTAGAATCTTTTTTCTCCTAAAAAACTAGGAATGTTGGTAAGACAGTCGTAAAAATATCATCGAAAACTTACAGCAGCTTGCCAAACAAAGGCTAAGAGCAAAAAGAGAACAGGTATGACTGGCATAACATCTACGATTGGATTCAAAAAAGCGTAAGCCTCGGGCAATTTAGCGAAAACAAAACTAATTGAATGAAGGGCAGAATTAAGACAGATACAGATCAAACTAAAGATATTCAGCATAACAAACATTTCCTTCTTTAATTGTATTTTGATTGAGTGATATGATAGAAGGAAAAAAATAAAGTAATTAAGGTACACCAAAAATGTTTATTTTTCTTTGAATCACCCAATCAAAAAGCCTTCCCTGCTCAAACGAGAGTAGAAGGAATAATACTTTGATACATTATCTTAATTGAATTATATGTAATGATCAATAAATTCTGTTGGATTCTACAACTACACGTGTTAAATCCTAGCAATAATCGAATCTATTTCATAGAGATTTGAGCGGAAATTGACGAATACCCAATAACAATATTATTGTTTCTTAGTATGAAATAAAAGCCTAAATGGGGCGTGGCCAAGCGGTAAGGCAACGGGTTTTGGTCCCGGTACTCGAAGGTTCGAATCCTTCCGTCCCAGAGCAGTCCGATTCGAAACTCGTTTTTAGAATCTTCTGCTTCACTTTTTTTTTTTTAAGTGGTCTCATCGAAATGCGTACCTATACACATAAAATACATATAAAAAAGTCTAAAGTATACAAGGGCTATGGGCCTATATGAGCCAATGATTATTCATGATTCCATATTGAATCAATTCCATACGAGTTTGAAACAAGAGGTATGTTATGGTAAAACTTCGTTTAAAACGATGTGGGAGAAAGCAACGTGCGACTTGAAGGACATGATCGTGTGTGGACCCTTACATCCACCATTTTTTATCGGAATAAAAATGTTTCTTGGCTCGACATAGTTTGTTCTGATCCACTAGATCAACCCTTTTTTGCTAGGTTGTAAATAGTATCTCATGGAGCTCGAGCAGAACGAAAAGTGTTTTTCATTTCTCAGGGAAAAGGGTCTAGGGTTAGTGTCAATCAATAAATGGTAAAAACTTCGTAAGTATATCTTCAATATAGAAAGAAATCAATCGAAAACATCCGAATTCAACAAAAGTTTCAAGGAGATTTTGTTGGAATTGAGAAAACGATTTGGATTTCGATCATAAGTCTAGCACACGGGAATCCACCGTTCGTATGATTCTTCTCTAGAAAGAAATCGCAAAAGGTACGTTGCTGCCATTTTGAAACGATTAAAAATCATCGAAGTAATGTCTAAACCCAATGATTCAAAGCAAAGATAAAGGATCCTGGAACAAGAAAACACCATTTTTTATTTTTTAATTGTCTCAACCATTACAAAATGGATTCTAAACGAGACAAACAAAATAGGTGAGAGACAGCTCAATAAATGAAATGGCTACGTCTAAGGATTTTCCTTTTAGCTCTTTGAGAATTAGACAACTTGAGTTATGAGTACGGATGATTTTTCTTTTTCAGGACGGAAGAAAAAACGAATCAAAGCATAGTAATGAATGTAATGAATTTGAAAATATTAGAGATCAATTTGGAACTATAAACTATACAATTCAAATCATTCTTTCTCGAGCCGTACGAGGATAAAACCTCTTATACGTTTCTAGGGGGGGGCATTGTTCATCTCTATCTATCCCAATGAGCCATCTATCGAATCGTTGCAATTGATGTTCAATCCCGAAGAGAAGGACGAGATCTCGGGAAAGTGGGTTTTTACGATCCGAAACAGAAGCAAACCTATTCAAATGTTCCCTCTATTCTATATTTCCTCGAAAGGGGTGCTCAACCCACCGAGATTGTTCACGATATTTCAAAAAAAGGGCTGTGTGAGAAACTTCAGGTTAATTAAACGAACAAAAAAAGACTGAAAAAGTAGGCAAAGAGAGGCTGGGCTGTCCTCTCCTCTGTGGGTATTATGGTTTGATTCCTTTTTGTACAAATAGGGTCGAACTTAGGAATTATGTATGTATCGGAAGTCTACAAAGAAGGAGAATCAAATAGGAGAATGACTAATACAAAATCCAAAAGGAGGATCAAAGAATGACGAATCTGTGCCAAGGAATCTTACATTTGGCCCTTATCCTTATCCTTGGGGCTATGAAAGGGATCGATTCTATGATATGAGAGGGCTCGGACTAAGATGACAAAAACGATCGCGAGTGTTTCATACTTGACGAAGGAACTGGAAAAATGGGCAAAACGCCCAACTATTAGGTGGTCTCGCGGCATGGTTCTCACAAAGGGTCATTCCGCTGTACTGAAAGAGAAGATTGACAGAGAAACTCAATCTGTACCTAATTTTGGAAGTGTTGAACAGGAGGAGTCAAATTCGGATCCTCGGATCGATTCTCAATTTCTGGAAGACCAGCAGACTAATAGAGAAACTCAATCGGGACCTAATTTTAGAAGCGTTGAACTGGAGGAGTCAAGTACGGAGGAGTCGAGAATTCGAGCTATGAGACTAAGTGCGAAACTCTATGACAAATATGCCCGGTTAAGCGAAAATCAGGCACTTTGCCTAGAATGGCAAAAGGACTTGCTTAAGAGGTATGAAACATCTAAGGAGCAACTCTCCTCAGATGAATTGTCACGATTTCAAGCGGAGCTTGAGAGCAAGATCCACTTAAAAACGGAAGAAATTTCTCACTTAATCGAGGAACTGAGGATCTTTCAAAGAGAAGCACTGGCGATCCATGAGGCGGAGTAGACTCACCAGACTCTCGCTATCCCCCGTCCCGCGGTTACGCAATCTGCAACTCTCAAAAGATAGGGCACCTTCCGTCTATGAATATAGATCTATCATAGGCGGGCTCGCCCCACAGAAATTGTTCACGATATTTCAAAAAAGGGCTGTGTGAGGAACTTCGGGTTAATTAAACGAACAAAAAAAAGAAAAAGTAGGCAAAGGGCGGCTGGGCTGTCCTCTGTGAGTCTTTTTTTTTATTGAAATTTATTTTCATTCAAAATTAGGGCTATACGGATTCGAACCGTAGACTTTCTCGGTAAAACAGATCAAACTTTTTATTATCGAAATGATTCGAACTATTTCAAAGACCCAACGTGCATTTTTGTTGCATTGGGCTCTTTCATCAACTGATATAAATATCAGATAGTTTGCCATACTTTTTCTTGACAGAAAGATAACGAGATGGCTCCACGTGCTCTGATTCATTATTTGAATGCTGATCCAAAGCGATCCAAAGTGTTTCAAAGAAGAGTTACCTTGACATAGGTCTGCTTCCGGCCTAGATTAACCTAAGTGAAATGAAGTCTCTATCGCTCCGCTCAAAGAGTCAAATATGAAACTTTATACACCTTAAAGTTCATAGGACGAAAAGATATTAGTTTGAGGTCCTTAGACTCAATTATGCCTAGCATTGAATGGACTGGGTATTTACCTTATCAATTATGAAATCAACGGTGGGGTCCATTTGTAGCCTAAAATTGACACCCAAATCGGACCGAACCAAAAGTCAAGCTATTGTTCTCTTGTTTCCTCGAATACATAGAGTAAGACCTAGATTTCTCCATAATATCAATTCTGTTGATTGCATGATGGACTCCCCTGAAAAACATTGGCGCGCGTGTAAACGAGGTGCTCTACCTAACTGAGCTATAGCCCTTGTGCTACCTATTTTAGTTTTAGTATGTAAAGAATTTCTTGTCAAGATGAATATAATATCCCACATGATAGCTTCGGATCTGTTTCCTGCCATGCCAAAGATTGGTATTGCGTAGAAATAAGATTTCGTCTATAATCAATCCATCGATATGATGGGTCCCTTCTGTTTCTCTTTGTGATGATAAATGACCTACTTAACCCAGTGGTTAGAGTATTGCTTTCATACGGCGAGAGTCATTGGTTCAAATCCAATAGTAGGTAGAACTTATTCGATACCAGAGGCACTGGTATCGCATAAGTTTTGCTACCCACCATCTTTTGTATTTATTCCCCCCAATCCTCGGATTCTAGTTCTTTTTGGGTTGGCCCAGATTCCCCCTACATTGTCGGGGATTCAATTGGAAGAATCCAAATCCGTGGGATAAATGTGGGATTATTTGGGTGGACTAAGGGATTGTTTGGGGGCACCAAGGGATTATTTGGGTGTCCCAAGGAGAGGTGAAATAACATCGAGAGTCTCCATTCGTGTCCGAGCTCGTTTGACAGCTAAATTTGCCTCAATTGTTTGTCTCTTGCCTTCAGCTCTACTCAAGTTAGCTTCAGTTATTTCAAGAGTTTGCTGAGCTTCTTGTGGATCAATGTCACTATCTTTTTCCGCATCATTTACTAAAATGGTGATCTCATTATTGCCTATTCTAGCGAAACCACCCATGAGAGCTATTTTTACCCATTGGTCGTTAAGACGTATTCTCAATATACCTATATCTAGAGCGGTGGCAATAGGGGCGTGATTTGGTAATACACCAATTTGGCCACTATTAGTAGATAAAATGATTTCTTTCACTTCTGCATCCCAAACAATTTGATTAGGAGTCAATACACAAAGATTAAAAGTCATTTCTGGCTCTCCACTTCTAAGTTCATAGCCTTCGCGGTAGCTTCATCGATGGTACCTACCAAATAAAAGGCCTGCTCAGGAAGACCATCTAATTCTCCGGAAAGGATCAGTTGAAACCCCTTAATTGTTTCTGCTAGACCAACATATTTCCCTGGAGAACCAGTAAAGACTTCTGCTACGAAGAAGGGTTGTGATAAGAAACGTTCCATTTTTCGTGCTCTTGCTACAGTTAAACGATCCTCTTCCGACAATTCGTCCAACCCAAGGATAGCTATAATGTCCTGAAGTTCTTTATAACGTTGTGAAGTTTGCTTAACTCTTTTCGCAGTTTCGTAATGTTCCTGACCAACAATCCGAGGTTGTAGCATAGTTGACGTGGAATCTAAAGGATCTACTGCTGGATAGATCCCTTTGGCAGCGAGTCCTCTGGAGAGTACGGTAGTCGCATCTAAATGTGCAAATGTCGTAGCAGGGGCGGGGTCGGTTAAATCGTCCGCAGGGACATAAACTGCTTGAATAGAAGTTATGGATCCCTTTTTGGTAGAAGTAATTCTTTCTTGCAAAGAACCCATTTCTGTACTAAGAGTAGGTTGATAACCCACAGCAGAAGGCATTCTGCCCAATAAGGCGGATACTTCAGATCCTGCTTGTACAAAACGGAAAATATTGTCGATAAATAGAAGGACGTTTTGTTTATTAACATCCCGGAAATATTCTGCCATGGTTAGGGCAGTCAAACCAACCCTCATACGAGCTCCCGGCGGTTCATTCATCTGCCCATAGACTAGAGCTACTTTTGATTCTGCAATATTTTGTTCATTAATCACTCCAGACTCTTTCATTTCCATGTAAAGGTCATTCCCTTCACGAGTACGTTCGCCTACTCCGCCAAATACGGATACACCCCCGTGAGCTTTGGCAATGTTGTTGATCAATTCCATGATGAGTACTGTTTTACCCACTCCAGCTCCACCGAATAGTCCTATTTTTCCCCCACGACGATAAGGCGCTAAAAGATCCACGACTTTAATCCCGGTTTCAAAAATAGATAATTTGGTATCTAATTCTATAAAAGCAGGCGCGGATCTATGAATAGGCGATGTTTTTCGAATATCTACAGGACCTAAATTATCAACAGGTTCTCCAAGAACGTTGAAAATTCGTCCGAGAGTCGATCCACCGACTGGAACACTTAGAGGAGCTCCCGTGTCAATCACATCCATTCCTCTCATCAGACCATCTGTAGCACTCATAGCTACAGCTCTCACTCGATTATTTCCTAATAATTGCTGTACCTCACAAGTCACATTAATTTGCTGGCCGGCAGTATCTTGACCCTTCACTACCAAAGCGGTGTAAATATTAGGCATCTTGCCGGGGGGAAAGGATACATCCAATACCGGACCAATGATTTGAGCAATACGCCCCGGTTGTTTTTCTTCAAGTGTAGAAACCCCAGGACCGGAAGGAGTAGGATTGATTCTCATAATCATAAACAAGTGAAAGAGGTCAAATTTTTGACAAACAAAAAAAAAATTCCCCGAGCGAGACAAAATGGCTCCGGGAATTGAAAAAGAATTAGGAGTTAGCAGTTAGTACTTCAGTCGCATCCAACCGAATCCAATTCCATTGTTTACTCATTCAATGCATGAATTTTCAAGTTCAACCAACCCCATTCCCCTCTAGGATTTACATCTACAACATAGATCACTGTCAAGAGTGAATTTATTATTAGTTAGATATTTCGATTGACGGGATTACAAAGTGGAAAAACTGGGATTGGGTTGCGCCATACATAGGAACGAGTATACAATAATGATGTATTTGGCGAATCAAATACAAAATGGTCTAGGTCTAATAATGAACCATTCTGATTAGTTGATTATAGTCTTTGTGAAAGATTCCTGCGAAAGGTTTGATTTCATTCACGGCTAATTCCCGTCGAGTAGACCTTGTCGTTGTGCGAATTCTTAATTCATGAGTTGTAGGGAGGGACTTATGT